CTCAACAGGATCTACCCCTTCTTTCTTTGTCTGATTCGAGGGGGAGGATCCCGTTGAGTTCTTAGACTTTCATAATCTTTTATTCGTATAAATGAAAAAACCACTGGATCCCCTTTTCCAACGTTTTTCCAATGTTTCAAAAAACTCCATTTTTTTCTGATTATGTTTTTGAAAAATGAACTTCATTGATTGATTCCGACCATTGGTTCCTCGATAGTATCTATCAATACTTTCAAAAGAAAGAAAGAGTCGCTCAATTTCCTGGATGACACAATATATAGTTCGTCAGATATCATGCAAATCCTTTCCAATACTATCCATGCTAATAAAACCTTACTCTATTTATTTGAGTATCTCATAAAAAAGGGAAATTTTTTTTAGGAAGTTCATAGAATAAGTTCTATTTTGTTCAAAAAAAATTCCCTATCTTTTTTGTTTGTCCACTACTTCTTATACGTCACATCAAAAAAAAGATTCTGAGAACCCTGGAAAAATAGAAACTAAAAATAGGAATATTTGAAAAATCGTGATCAAGAATGATTATTATTTGGACACAAGAAAAGGAATTTCCCACACCCCTTTCTTGTGTCGAAGACTAGGAAGACGAATAATCCCTCCTAAAAAAATGTTGTTCTTTTTACGAACTTAATGCTGATAAATTTGCGGATCTAGAAATTCATTTCAGACAATTGAACCTTCTCAAACTGTTTCTTCTTAAGAACTAAAAATATTTGTGCTAAAATAACGGATGCCAAGAAGAACAAAAGTCCTTGGACACGTAATGGATCTTGAAGTACTATTTCGGCATCTCCTTGACCAAATCCACCCACATTAGGATTACTCGTTAATGGTTGATCAAGTTTTATAGATTCACCTTCTGAAACAAGAAGTTCTGGCCCTGGAGGAATAATATCAACCACTTGACGTCCATCCGATGGATCCGCGATAGTTATTTCGTATCCCCCTTTTTCTTTTCTTATAATTTTGTTTACTATACCTGTGGCTGTAGCATTATAAACTGTATTGCTACTCTTGCTCCCGTCGGGATAAATCTGGCCCCGTCCCCTGTTCCCACCTACATATATGGGATATTTTAAGAAGTGAACATCTTTCTTACTAGCAGGGTCGGGAGAAAGAATAGGAAAGATTATTTCACTATATTTCTGACCAGGAATAGGACCTATCACAAGAATATTCTTTTTGGTGGGGCGATAGCTTTGAAAAGATAGATTGCCTATCTTTTCTTTCATCTCGGGAGAAATACGATCGGGAGGGGCTAATTCAAACCCCTCGGGTAAAATAAGGACAGCCCCCACATTCAACCCCCCTTTTTTACCATTAGCAAGAACTTGTTTCAGTTGCATATCATAAGGAATTCGAACAACTGCTTCAAATACAGTATCAGGAAGTACTGTTTGTGGAACCTCAATATCTACGGGCTTATTAGCTAAATGGCAATTAGCACATACAATACGCCCAGTCGCTTCTCGTGGATTTTCATAACCCTGTTGTGCAAAAATGGGATATGCATTTGAAATATATGTCCGAGTTATTATATATATCATGAGGGATACGGAAATGGATCGAGTAATCTGTTCCTTTGTCCAAGAAAAGGTATTTCTAGTTTGCATGGTCCAATCATTGAGCCCCAAATTTCTACAATAAATTGGGTAGGTTGCTAGTATAGTTCCCTATCCACGATTTTGCTATGTACTGAAATAAGTTTACTAGAATATAGTAGAAATCCTCTGGAGAAATATAAAGAGTAATTACAATTTTGAACGCTTTGCTTTGTTTATGTACAAAGATTCTATTTTGATTAATATTAGCGGATCATTTTTCAATCATTCATTGAATGATAAATCACTACAAGTGATGGAGATACACGATTTAAATAACGGAAGATCCAATATTTGAAAATTGTATCTAGAATGACTGGAAAAGTGGAAACAAGACCCGATATAATTTGATCGTTATGAGCAAATCCAAAATCTTTGTAGACAGAGCCAAGCATTAGTTCCCACCCATGAGGCGAATGGAATCCGATACACAAATCAGTTAATAAAAGAATAGAAAAAGCTTTTATTGTGTCGCTTAAGTTATATAAGAATTCTTGAACCCAAGAGTTAAGAATAACAAGCTCTTGATTACCCAGAATAGAATAACCACTTAGAATAAGGAAACATATTATATTTGTCGAGAAGTGTAAAATCATATGGATACGATCCTCATTGTGCATCTTTATCAATTGGATCGTTTCGTTATGGATTCCTAGACTAAGCTTTTGTAGATGTGGCTCTGGATATTCCTTTATAATTTCGTTCAACAGGAAAAGTTCCTCTAATTCTATGAATTTTTCGAGAATATTCTTTTCTTGAATATCATTCAAAAACATTTTTGATTGCTTAGTATTCCACCAATTTGTAACCCTGGATTCCATACTTTTAGTAAAAACTAGAGAGATCCACCAGGGCAAAAATACTATAGATGCAAGATATAGAAGGGGAGTGAATGCTTTCTTTTTTGCCATTTTTTTTTCATCTGTGAATTCTTAATGAACCCACCTCATTTGCCGACTCTATGCGATCCACTATTTCTATCAAGCATGAAAATTCTATATACTTAAAGTATAGAGCCTCTGAATCTATTCCCGGTTTTTAGTTGTGATTTATTGGTTATTTCGGAATCTCGAAAGAATGAAAGAGTATAGAATAAGAACCCACTTCGAATTCGAATGAAGAAATAATCCAAAATAGTGTTTTGGTTCCAGATATCTCAATTGGGCAAATTCATATAAATTGCCTCCTTTTGATAAATGCCCCAAAGAGCGATTAGAAGTAATGAATCTTAATATTATTCGTATTTGGAAACGAACTAACTCCCTTTCTATCAAAATAGAAAATGTTTCCAAAAATTTCTCCGGCTGCTCACGCCCACCGTCCGGGAAAAACCTCTGAAGAATAGTGTGATGATCAAAAATAAGTGGTAAAACAAGATAGAAATTTTAGAGTTATGATTCGTTATCGTTAGAAGAGATTTAATTTTTTGGTTATTTAATTAAGGAGTCCAAAAGAGAAAGAGAAGGATAAAAAGAAAAGTTGGTTGACAAAAGAGAGATAATTCACAAGAAATGACCCATCTATATCTAATCCAATGTATCAATTCTAAAAATGGGACCTAAAATCGAAATTATTTCTATAAAAATGGAATGGTTTGCTATAGGAGATGGATCTAATGGATCTATTAGTTATTTCCATTTTTTACTTGTTTTATTACTGAATTTTCAATTCAGTTCAAAATACTTCAATTGGTACACGCAAGAAATAGGCCAATTCGGCAGCTTTTTGTTCAATTTCTCGTGGAGTTAAATTCTCATCAGTACGAGTTAAGGGAATGGTCCCCTGGCCTCGGATATCCATATAAAGGACACGACGGGCAGAAATACCCTCTTTAACTTCTATTCTGATGGACTGAATATCTTTCATAAGGAATCGAAGAAAGATGCGACGATTTTTTCCAGGAAATCCCCAACGAAAAATACACACAATTCCTTCTTTTCTATCGAATCGATCATAACCACTACCTACATTCCACGAAATTGTGCACCACAAATATGAGCTAATAAAGAGACCGGCGATGCCATAGAAAGACATCACGATCCCTTGCGGAAAAAAAAGTATTTGCTGAGACGGAAATAAAGATATCAAATTTCTACCAAGATAACTGGAAGTTCCAACCAATAAGAATCCCAATGAACCTAAAAAAAGGATAAAGGCCCAGCAAAAATTACTTGTTTTTCGAGATCCCGTTATAAGTTCTATCCATATATGTTCTGATCGCCAACTCATACTAGATCCAGTTGCATTTTATTGGAATTGAGAGAATAACCAAAATAAATTGGACTTTACTCTTTTTTTGTTTCCGAAGTAACTCTCATCAACTAGCACTATTCTGATGTGAACCTTTAGACGTAATTCATCAAATCGGCTAGATCTAAAATACTAGCATCCCCTTCATACAATCCCCTATAGATATCTACATCCATTTAGATACATTTACTTTTCATCACCCATCCTGAGCTATTTTGAAATAGCTATAATAATTTTAACCATATATCATGTTTCCGCATGCATATGAGCTCTTTCATTTAATTTATGTTCGGAGGAAGCCACATCTTATATGATATTCTACAAAGTGGATATCATGTTATGATACATGTCTAAGAGCCGGATTTAAAAAATCTTGTTTCTTTGAACATGAAGAAATAAAGAAACCATTGCAATTGCCGGAAATACTAGGCCCACTAAAGGCACGAAAATAGAGGGTAAGTTGAGAGTTGTCATAGAATGGGTACCTCGATTAAATATTTGTACCTGTTATTCTTATATTATATATTTTTAAATGAGTTATTAATTATAATTCGTATATAATTATACTATAAGTGAGTATATATAATAATTGAGTATATAATAAGTGCAAGGAATATAGAATGGAATATATGTATGCTAATCCATTTATTTCGTATGCTTTTTTGATTATTTTATTCTTGGCTTCTAATTTGAATTTAATAAAGAGTTTCTTACAAATTCCCGTTAGAATATGATCCAACAGAGATTATTAGTAATAATGAAAATTCTTGGGAGATATAGAAAGGGGCAAGATTCTATATATCGATTTGAATTATATTATATATACATACGGAACATTAAGGTTAAATTAGTTTTATTTGCCTTGCCTAATATAATGTCACAAAAATAAGAATTAAACCTTTCATCTTGTTGATAGAAGTTTTCTAATTACTAATCAGTATAAGTAATACGGGTAAAAAAGATCTCGAAAACAACATAACGAATTTTCTGCAACTTTAGAAAACCCCATCCTTATCCTTCTCATTTTTACTTTGATTCTGATAAACTAACTACTTGTTCGTCACAAAAAAGAATTGAATTTAGAGCTCTACTTCTACTTGATTGAATTTTGATTCGAAAGGAAAGAACGCG